ATTGGGACCAAGAACAAAATGGTTCTATAGAAGAGGTTCATGCTTCCTTTGTTGAGGTAAGGGCAAATGATCTAATTCGCGATTTCATAAGAATTGAGTTAGTCAAGTCCACTATTTCGTATACCGGAAAAAGGTATGATAGGGCAAGTTCCGGATTGATTCCCGATAATGGATTAGATTGCACCAATATCAATCCTTTTTATTCCAAGGCGAAGATTCAATCACTTAGCCAACATCAAGGAACTATTGGTATGTTGTTGAATCGAAATAAGGAATGCCAATCTTTGCTAATTTTGTCATCATCCAATTGTTCTCGAATTGGTCCATTCAATAGTTCGAAATATAACAATGTGACAAAAGAATCGGATCCCCTAATTCCAATTAGGGATTATTTAGGTCCCTTAGGCGCTATTGTACCTAAAATATCGAATTTTTTTTCATCTTACCATTTAATAACTCATAATCAGATCGTGTTAAAGAAATATTTGCTACTTGACAATTTGAAACAGATTTTCCAAGTACTTCAAGTACTTAAATACTGTTTAATAGATGAAAATAGAAGGATTTATAATCCCGATCTATGCAGTAACATCATTTTGAACCCATTCCATTTGAATTGGTGCTTTCTCCATCATGATTATTGTGAAGAGACATCGATCAAAATTAGCCTTGGACAATTTATTTGTGAAAATGTATGTCTATTTAAATACGAACCACACGTAAAAAAATCTGGTCAAATTTTAATTGTTAATGTCGACTTTTTAGTTATAAGATCGGCTAAGTCTTATTTGGCTACTCCTGGAGCAACTGTTCATGGTCATTATGGGAAAATCCTTTACGAAGGAGATACATTAGTTACATTTATATATGAAAAATCGAGATCTGGTGACATAACGCAAGGTCTTCCAAAAGTAGAACAAATCTTAGAAGTGCGTTCGATTGATTCAATATCGATGAACCTCGAAAGGAGAGTTGAAGGTTGGAACGAGCGTATACCAAGAATTCTTGGGATCCCCTGGGGGTTTTTGATTGGAGCTGAGCTAACCATAGCCCAAAGTCGTATCTCTTTGGTTAATAAGATCCAAAAGGTTTATCGATCCCAGGGGGTACAGATCCATAATAGACATATAGAGATTATTGTACGTCAAGTAACATCAAAAGTGTTGGTTTCAGAAGATGGAATGTCTAATGTTTTTTCGCCTGGAGAATTAATCGGATTGTTGCGAGCGGAACGAGCAGGGCGCGCTTTGGACGAATCGATCTGTTATCGGGCAATCTCATTGGGAATAACAAGAGCGTCTCTGAATACTCAAAGTTTCATATCCGAAGCAAGTTTTCAAGAAACCGCTCGAGTTTTAGCAAAAGCTGCTCTACGAGGTCGTATTGATTGGTTGAAAGGCCTGAAAGAGAACGTTGTTCTGGGGGGGATTATACCTGTTGGTACCGGATTCCAAAAATTTGTGCACCGTTCAAGGCAAGACAAAAACATTTATTTGGAAATCAAAAGAAAAAATCTATTCGAGTTGGAAATGAGAGATATTTTGTTACACCATAGAGAATTATTTTGTTCTTACGCGACAAACAATTTCCATGAGACAAATTTACATGAGACATCAGAACAATCATTTATGCGATTTAATGATTCCTAAGAGCGGATTCATTTTCACTTTAACTATCTTTTAACTATACTGGTCTGATTATTGATTTGGTAATAAATAAAATAAGTAATTAAAAAAATTTATGGTTTGTGCCGTGTATCAATGGTCAATCCCCGGTAGAAGGTTCCATCGGAACAATTATTTATTTCAAGGTACCTCGTCTCTTTGTTAATAATACGAAAAATAAAAAACAAAAAGGAAGTGTGGGAAAAAATGACAAGAAGATATTGGAACATCAATTTGGAAGAGATGATGGAAGCAGGAGTTCATTTTGGTCATGGTACTAAGAAATGGAATCCTAGAATGGCCCCTTACATTTCTGCAAAGCGTAAAGGTATTCATATTACAAATCTCGCTAGAACTGCTCGTTTTTTATCAGAAGCCTGTGATTTAGTTTTTGATGCAGCAAGTAGGGGAAAAAACTTCTTAATCGTCGGTACCAAAAATAAAGCATCGGATTCAGTAGCATCAGCTGCAATAAGGGCTCGGTCTCATTTTATTAATCAAAAATGGCTCGGTGGTATGTTAACGAATTGGTCCACTACGGAAACGAGACTTTATAAGTTCAGGGACTTAAGAGCAGAAGAAAAGATGGGGAAACTCAACCGTCTCCCCAAAAGAGATGCAGCAATGTTGAAGAGAAAATTATCTACCTTGCAAACATATCTCGGTGGGATCAAATATATGACGGGATTGCCTGATATTGTGATCATCGTTGATCAGCAAGAAGAATATACGGCTCTTCGAGAATGTGCCATTTTGGGGATTCCAATGATTTGTTTAATCGATACAAATTGTGACCCAGATCTTGCAGATATTTCGATTCCAGCCAACGATGACGCTATAGCTTCAATTCGATTGATTCTTAACAAATTAGTATCCGCAATTTGTGAAGGTCGTTCTAGCTATATAAGAAATCGTTGATTATGATTAAGAATAATAAAATTAGTTAATGTTAATTATTGGGCAACTCCATAGATTTATTGGATCGGTTACTTTTTTTTTTCATTTTTTAAAATAGATAAAAAAAAGAACTGGGGATATTGATATATATTATGATGTTATGTGATTTCTTGGTATCCTAAATATATGATTAATGATTCAAGTTGGTGAGTTGAGAAAGAAATGGTTGAATCAAACTAATTCCTTTTTTGAAGTTCAATTTCTATCAGAGGACAATATGAATGTTATACCATGTTACATTAAAACACTCAAGGGGTTATACGATATATCGGGTGTAGAAGTAGGCCAACATTTCTATTGGCAAATAGGAGGTTTACAAATCCATGCCCAAGTACTTATCACTTCTTGGGTCGTAATTGCTATCTTGTTAGGTTCAGCCATCATAGCTGTTCGGAATCCACAAACCATTCCGACCGACGGTCAGAATTTCTTTGAATATGTCCTTGAATTTATTCGAGACTTGAGCAAAACCCAGATTGGAGAAGAATATGGACCTTGGGTTCCCTTTATTGGAACTATGTTCCTATTTATTTTTGTTTCTAATTGGTCAGGTGCCCTTTTACCTTGGAAAATCATACAGTTACCTCATGGGGAGTTAGCTGCGCCCACGAATGATATAAATACTACTGTTGCTTTAGCTTTACCCACGTCAGTGGCATATTTTTATGCAGGTCTTACCAAAAAAGGGTTGGGTTATTTCGAGAAATACATCAAACCAACTCCAATACTTTTACCAATTAACATCCTAGAAGATTTCACAAAACCCTTATCTCTTAGTTTTCGACTTTTCGGGAATATATTGGCTGATGAATTAGTAGTTGTTGTTCTTGTTTCTTTAGTCCCTTCAGTAGTTCCTATACCTGTCATGTTTCTTGGATTATTTACAAGTGGTATTCAAGCTCTTATTTTTGCAACGTTAGCCGCGGCTTATATAGGCGAATCCATGGAGGGTCATCATTGACTAGTTTTCGAAATAGTCTTTTTTTTTAGCTTATCCCAATTCATGCATGGTTCAAGATAATCTGCTTGGTTGGAGAACATAATAGATATAAATACGTATGAATATATGACCTAGAGTCGTAGGAGAGAAGATGAACGATATTACGGAATTGTAAAAAAAAAAAAAGATGGGTTGGGGAGGTCACACTAGATGTATGTAATGTCTATAAGTCCAGCCACTTTTTGTGTGGGTTTCGAGGAATGATTCTATAATCCGATTCAATATAAAATGTGGCCTGTTTACGTTATGGAAGAAAGAAATGTATATGTAATATGTATATGTAATATTAGATATTCACTAGTTATATAGTCCTATCTATATATAAATAGAAGTCCTTATGCCTTACCTATATACTAACTAACTATATATATATCTAACTATATGCTATATATATGTAATATATAGATAGCAATATATATAGCAAAATAAAAAAAAAAAATATATATATGTATTGATATACATATTGATATCGTTATATTGATATATTGATATCGTTGATATCGATCATATTGATATCCATTGCATATATTGATGATTGCATATATTGATTTGATTGCAGTTTACTGCATTTAGATTAGATGGATTACAAGATAAGTCAAGTCCTTTCTTCTGTTTCATTTGTGATTGTGTATTGGATGAAAAAACAGATGAACTCAAGGATATAGAAGAGTAAAGAACGAAGGATGGAATGAAAGAATGGTTGGAAAGAAAGAAATGCAATAACTAGAGCCGTATGTATATGGATTTACAAAAACTTCATCATGGGTAGAAACAAAAAATGAGATATCGAAGTAGTTCTGACGATTCAGTAATATTATCATTAGTTTTTAGTTACTCCGACCCAATAGATCTTAATGATCAAACTTAATGATAAAATTAAGTAATAATTCATTGGTTGATTGTATCATTAACCATTTCTTTTTTTTTTGTGTGAGGAACTTACCATGAATCCACTGATTTCTGCCGCTTCCGTTATTGCTGCTGGATTGGCTGTAGGACTTGCTTCTATTGGACCCGGAGTTGGTCAAGGTACTGCTGCAGGCCAAGCTGTAGAGGGTATTGCGAGACAACCAGAAGCAGAGGGTAAAATACGAGGTACTTTATTGCTTAGTCTAGCTTTTATGGAAGCTTTAACAATTTACGGACTGGTTGTGGCATTAGCGCTTTTATTTGCGAATCCTTTTGTTTAATCCTAGAAATGTAAAAAAGTATCTTAGATTACATACTTTTTTTACTTTTTTTCTTTATTAACTTGAAATTAAATTGTCGTTTGCTTCTTCGAATTATATCAACACTTTACTCCTATAATTACTTATTTGTTGAGACTACAGGAAGGACTGCTTTGAGGATGAGGAATTACCAGATCACTCGCTTTCTTC